GATAGTTCTGAAAAGACAGATTTCCTATCTTTTCTTTAATCTCGGGCGAAATACGATCGGGAGGGGCTAATTCAAACCCCTCAGGTAAAATAAGAACAGCCCCCACATTCAAAGCTCCTTTTTTACCATTCCCAAGAACTTGTTTCAATTGCTTATCATAAGGAATTCGAACAACTGCTTCAAATACACTATCAGGAAGTACAGCTTGTGGAACCTCAATATCCACGGGCTTATTAGCTAAATGGCAGTTGGCACAGACAATACGGCCGGTCGCTTCTCGTGGATTTTCATAACCCTGCTGTGCAAAAATGGGATATGCATTTGCAACAGGTGCCCCAATTATTATATATATCATGAGGAATAGGAAAATGGATCGAGTAATCTCTGCCTTTATCCAAGAAAAGGTATTTCTAGTTTGCATGGTCCAATCATTGATCCCGAAAATTTCTACAATAAAATTAGGTAGGTTGCTAGTCTAGTTCCCTATCCCTGATTCTGCTATTTACTGAAATAATTTTACTCAAATCTAGGAAGAATTCTCCTGGATGGGTAGAAGAAATTAAGTAAAATTATTAATGTTTTACTTATGTATAAAGTAACAAACCCGCAAATTGGATCAGTGGATCATTTTTTAGTCATTTATTGAATGATAAATCACTACAAGTGACGGAGAGATACGATTTAAATAACGGAAGATCCAATATTTTAAAATTGTATCTAGAATGACTGGAAAAGTGGAAACAAGACCGGATATAATTTGATCATTATGAGCAAATCCAAAATCTTTGTAAACAGATCCAATCATTAGTTCCCAACCATGTGGTGAATGGAAGCCTATACATAAATCAGTTAATAAAAGAATAGAAAAAGCTTTTATTGTGTCACTTAAGTTATATAGGAACTCTTGAACCCAAGAGTTAAGAAGAAAAAGTTGTTCATTACCTAGAATAGAATAAGCACTTAGAATAACAAAAGAGATTATATTTGTCGAGAAGTACAAAATCATATGGATACGATCATGATTGTGTATCTTGATAAATTGGATTGTTTCTTTGTAAATTCCGATACGAAGCTTTTGTCGATGTGTTTCTGGGTATTCTTTTATCATTTCGTCCAAGAGGAAGAGTCCCTCTAATTCTAGAACTTTTTTAAAAATATTTTTTTCTTGAATATGATTCGAGAAAATTTCCGATTGCCCAGTATTCCACCAATTAGTAACCCAAGCTTCTAGGCTTTTTTTAAATGAAAGAGAGATCCACCAGGGCAAAAATACTATAGACGCAAGATATAGAAGGGGAATGAATGCTTTCGTTTTTGACATTTTTTCATATTTTATTTATTTATTTTTTTTAATGAACTTACTTCATTCGTCAACTTGATACAATATTGAATATTCATATCAAACATAAGTTCTATTCCAAGTCATATTGATTCTATTATCAATCTATTCTCTGTTTTTTATTTGTGCTTGAGTAGTTAGTCCTTAAATTTCGAAACAATACAAAAATAGAAAAACAAAGAATCCATTTTAAAAATTCGAATCAAGAAAAAAAATATCTATTGTTTCCAAATATAGCAATTACTCAAATTTGAAGCAATTGCCCGGTTTCGATGAATGTACGAATGAACCACTTCAGAATTAGGATTTACAGGCGAAAGAAGTCCCTTTCTATTCGATCAAAATAGAAAATATTTCAAAAAAAAAAAATTCGCCTACTACCTACAATCCAGTCCAAGAAAATTTAAGAGAACTTTATCAAAACTATTGTATGATGTTAGGTTCAAAAATGAGTGTCAAAACAAGGCAGAAGTTTTCGTTATAAGTGGTCCAATCCTTTGGTAATTTTGTTAATTATAATTAAGAAATACAAAAAAGAATAAAAAAAAAAAAGAATTTATCAGTTTTCCCTCGTGTTAAAAACTAAGAATACGAAAGCATTGATTCTTCACTTCCTTTTTCAAAATACTTCAATTGGTACACGCAAGAAATAGGCCAATTCTGCAGCTTTTTGCTCAATTTCTTGTGGGGTCAAATTCTTCTCATTACGAGTCAAGGGAATGGCCCCCTGGCCTCTGATTTCTATATAAAGGACACGATGTGCATAAATACCCTCTTTCACTTCGATTCTGATGGATTGAATGTCTTTCAGAAGGAATCGGAGGAAGATGCGACGATTTTTTCCAGGAAATCCCCAACGAAAAATAGACGCTAGTCCTTCTTTTCTATCGAATCGATCATAACCGCTACCTACATTCCAGGAAATTGTGCACCATAGATAAGAACTAATAAAGAGACCTGCGATCCCATAGAAAGACATCACGATTCCCTGTGGAAAAAAAATGATTTGCTGAGACGGAAATAAAGATATCAAATCTCTACCAAGATAACTGGAAGTTCCAACAAATAAAAATCCTAATGAACCGAAAAAAAGGATAAAGGCCCAGCATAAATTGCTTGTTTTTCGAGATCCTCTTAAAAATTCTATCCATATATGTTCTGATCGCCAACTCATACTAGATCTAATTGCATTTTATTGGAATTGGAAGAATAAAAAAAAATAAACGAAATAAATTTTACTTTACTTTTTTTGGTTTCCGAAGTAACTCTCATCAACTAGTATTATTCTGATGTGAACCTTTAAGAGTAATTCATCGAATTGCTTAGATCTAAAATAATAACATCAACTGACATATAATTTCCTATAGATATATTGACTTTATATCTATATCTCAGAATATCTATATCTCAGATATTCGCTCCGATTCCGATCTATTCGATTCTTTTTTTTTTTAATATTTACAATTCATTTACTCAGATGTCGTGTATAATCGCTTATGGAAAGAGTAAGCTACATGTTATACTGTATTCTACTAAATCAATATAAATATCTGTGTTTGTTATGGTAGAAGTTGCATTCTTAAAAATATATATATACAAGATTTGGCCCCATCGTATTTAAAAATAAAAAATCTTGTTTTTTTGAACATGAAGAGATAAAGAAGCCATTGCAATTGCCGGAAAAACTAAGCCCACTAAAGGCACAAAAATAGAGGGTAAGTTGTTGAAAGTTGTCATAGAATGGATACCTCGATTTAATAGACTTAATATTTGTACCTGTTGTTTATTATTGTTATGTTATTTATTCTAATTAGATTAATATTTTTATCTGTTATTTTTTGTTAGAAAGATATCTTAGAATTATTATAATGCATATATTCATATATATAATTATTAAAATTTATTAGAATTAGAAGAATTCTATAATTATAATAAGTATATCTACGTGAGTATAATTCTAATTATTAGAGAATAATTAGAATGAGTATAAAATTCTATATATATATATACATGAGTATATATATGGAAAAGGAATGGAATATAGAACAGAATTTTTCATCTTTTGACATGAAATATATGTATGATAATCCACTTTTTTATTTATTAATTTATTATATTAATATTATATTAATATTTTTTATTTTTCTTGTCTTATAATTTTCATTTAATTAACTGGAATAAATATTTTCTTACAAATAAAAATAAAAAATTCGTTATAATCCGATTCAATAACAAGGATTCTTAGTAAACCTAAAGATTCTCTGAAGATCTAGAAAGATACAAGACTCTATGCCGATATTTTCTATAGTCGAATTTGATATACATATTGAACAAGGGAACATTAAATTCGTTTGATTCCTCTCGGCTAATGAAATTCTTTCACGGAAGAAAGAATCTGCTCTTTTATGTTGTTTCATAGAGATTTCCTAATTAGTAATATCTGTAAAAAAAAAGAATAATCCACATGATTCTTTCTACAATGAAATCTAAAGGAATTGAATTCAATTCCTTTAAACTAAATAAATAACTACTGGTTGATTACAAATCCAATTTTTTTTTATTAAGGTTCTACTTGATTGAATTTTGATTCAAAGGAAAGAAAAAATGGAGGTGAAATAACTCACTCAAAATACCTTTTAAAGGATTACGTGGTACGATTGGATCGAATAAGCCCTTATGGAATAAGTATTCAGCCGACTGTGAACCCTCAGGTAATGTCTTATTCAATGTTTGTTCAATTACTCTTTTACCCGCAAATGCAATGTAGGCATTGGGTTCGGCAATAATGATATCCCCCAACATACCAAAACTAGCTGTTACCCCACCTGTTGTCGGGGATGTAAGGATTGATACATAGAATAAGTTTTTATTTGATTGAAAATGATATAAAGCGGAAGATATTTTAGCCATTTGCATCAAGCTCAAACTTCCTTCTTGCATGCGTGCTCCTCCAGAAGCACACACTAAAATAAGAGGTAAACATTGATTGGTAGCATACTCGATCAAACGGGTGATTTTCTCGCCTACTACAGATCCCATACTACCCCCCATAAACTGAAAATCCATAACCCCAATTGCTACGGGAATACCGTTTAATTGACCTGTGCCTGTTTGAACAGCTTCAGTCAATCCGGTCTTTCTTTGATAAGAATCAATACGATCTTTATAAGGTTCGTCTTCCGAATGAAATTCAATGGGATCTAGAGAAACCATGTCTTCATCCATAGGAGCCCAAGTACCTGGATCAATCGAAAGGTCGATTCTATCTGAACTACTCATTTTCAAATGATATCCACATTGTTCGCAAATATTCATTTTTGATTTCAAAAATTTCTTATAATTTAATCCATAACAATTTTCGCATTGAACCCACAAATGCCTGTATTTTTGAGTAACATCTAGATCATTAGAACTTTCTGTTCTAGTGAAATCACTACCATCTCTTATACTAGCACTTTCACTTTCAATATTATTTCCACTTTCACCACAAATGTAACTCTCAATGCAACTAGTAATTTGATTATTCCAACTATATTTAGTATCATACATCGAACGATCATAGTCGGAATCATGACTTTTCGATATATTCTTTAGATAACTAGAGGTGCAATAAATATAAACCGAACTTTTTAGTTCACTTACAAAAGAATGATCATTGTCA